TAAATATATATATATGTTATATATGTATGTATATGTAGTGTATGGATATGTATGTAGTGTAGCCGAAAAGAATAGCGATTTCTTTGTGTTGAGCATCCAGTAACAAGAAGATGAAATCAATAAATATCGACAAATTTTTGCGTGGTCAAAAAAAACCCGCTTCTATAACTTCTATAATATATATTATATAGAATATAAAATAGAATATAAATATCAGAATAGCTGACATAGTCATGATTCAATGGGTCAGATCCACTTACTTTTTCTTTATTTATAATTTTACGGTGGGTTTTATTTTATAGGAACAAAGGAGAAGTAAGAATACTTTAGTTTCACGATTAACAATAGAGATTGGATATCTAGAATATTTATGTATCAAGACCAAATGAATAATGAGACATGAAGAAAGAGGGCTACTATGTCACTACAGAGTGGACTCTCCCTAATAAGGGCAATTAGTCATTATGAAAATTAAAAAATTTCAACTTTATAACTATGACTCATAATAAATAAATAATATAATGAGAACTCATTATAATGGTGGTTAGGTTAGGTTACCCTTTTATTTTTTTTTTCGAACTAGCTCTATTCTCCGCGGAAAACGAAAACTAAACCTTGAGTTTAGTGAAAAAGCCCTTTATCGGATTTGAACCGATGACTTACGCCTTACCATGGCGTTACTCTACCACTGAGTTAAAAGGGCCTGTTTATTCAATTTATCAATTAGATATTTTCTATTATGAGTCTACTGCATATATATACATATATAGATCTAATATAATAGACATATACATATCTACATATATGCATAGGAGCTCATTCAGGAACAATTTAACTAGTATAAGTAGGTGAAATTCTTTTTTTTTAATGCAGTGAGACCGACCCACTTGCTTTGTTTACTTTTAATGGCCCATCAGAAAAAGATTCACTTGATTGATACCCTGTACCAACCCGACATCAACATAGAGTTAAGATATTGTCTTCAATAATGTGATTGAGGAGATTCGTATCCCGAGCCGAATTCCATTTTTATAACTAAATAAAAAATGTCTAGCGTTTTTGAATTTTTTGGTTTAGTATGAAATAGTGATAGGCATATCTCATCTGAACGATGAACGAAGCAATGAGTTAAAATTGAATGAAAAATAAAAATAAATTAAATATCAATAAATATTAAATGAGGTTTTATCCCTTTTTTCTGTCGGATTAATCACTGCCCTAACTGAGGGAATCCTATACTATAAAAAAAAACAATCAATAAACAATATTAATATATATATATATATGTATAAAATATATGTATAAAAGTCTATTAATATGTATATTTATATTTTATATCTAGTTATATAATATATTATAATTATATTGACAATTCCAAAAAACTGATCATACTATCAGCATAGTATGCTGATGGTCGGGCGCGGATATGCCCCCATCGTCTAGCGGTTCAGGACATCTCTCTTTCAAGGAGGCAGCGGGGATTCGACTTCCCCTGGGGGTAGGGTACTACGAAAGGAAGTTAATCATGGATTATCACTAAGTCTAGAATTAATTCTTCCTGGGTCGATGCCCGAGCGGTTAATGGGGACGGACTGTAAATTCGTTGGCGATATGTCTACGCTGGTTCAAATCCAGCTCGGCCCAATAATTCGCCGCTCCATGAGTATGATTTAACCAATTTAATTTGTCCTCCAGAAATAGAAATGCCCGATCCGTATAAATAAAGATCAACAGTTAGTTTTTTTATCTATCCCTATTTTTATCATTAAGAAATTCATTATTCATTTTTGGCAATAAAAACCACCGGTTACTAGTAAGCCATTTTACTCTCGCTATAATCCATATCTATGTGGATATGATATCAGTATATCATTGTTGTCTCTGTTACAACACGACGAATAGAATAGAATAGTCTTATGAAACCATAAGAATATGTATGCTATACACCTCGCTGGGATTGTAGTTCAATCGGTCAGAGCACCGCCCTGTCAAGGCGGAAGCTGCGGGTTCGAGCCCCGTCAGTCCCGAACTAGGATCCGATAAATTTATCAATTTATCTCCTCTTTTTCTGTAAAAAGGGGGACAGGGAGCAAGATATAATCCCGGTAGGGATCCTTATTTCTTTTGTTTTTCGTTTCACATTTATATTTATCATCAGACAAATACGGGAATTTCTATTTCTTCTACTAGTTACTAGTCTAGTATCGATGCAGAATAGTACCGATTGATAAGGGAGACACATATTTAGATTGAGTGGTACGATCGGTGATATTACTCTATTCAGTATTTTAAGAGATACCATACTCGTTTGACTTTCTTTTTCGACTGTTCTTGAACAATGAAATGGAGTAGAGTGTCCATATTTTTACTAGGAGTATATACACAAATTGTATTCCTTTGTTGTACAATACACAATGAACTTAACATAATTACCTCGGCGGAACAGAGCACTTTTTTTTTAACCGCACCTTTTTCCAGCTCCGACTTGTGTATCCTCAATTACTAATTGAAAAAAAAAATCTATCTAATTCAAATTGCATGCTGAATTTTTTATGTATGTGTTCTCACCCAATCCAAGAAAGAGAAGAGGATATTATATTAATTCAAATTACATTAATAAAAGAAAAGACCAAGCAAGGTACCCCTTTTTAGTAAATCTATTGGAATATTAGATCTTTTAATCCGTCCTTTTTACATCTCACTTCTACTGTTTTGGTCTAGGTGTGACCTATTGAATACCGGTCATATGATACAATTAATTGTATTAATTGTATGTATTAAGTAAGTATAAGGAAGTAAGGAAGAGGAGAGGGTAGGTTATAGAAAAGAAAGAATGGAAAAGGATGAAAAATGCAATAGGATTCTATATTGGAATTGGATTAGGAATTCATTTAGTATGGATAAAGGATCCTCCTATGTTATACTATTTAATTCTCGACAATTAATTGATTTGATAGATTAGATATATTGTTATTCATAATAATATATTGATCCATTCGGTATCATCAGATACAATTCATTTCATCCTATTGAATTGACAGGAGTCAAATTTCTCATCTCTATGGGATTAGATCCCGAGTTATTGCGAAGCAAAAAAAAAAATGAGATTATGGAAGTCAATATTCTCGCATTTATTGCTACTGCACTGTTCATTCTAGTTCCTACCGCTTTTTTACTTATCATCTACGTAAAAACAGTCAGTCAAAATGATTAATTTTAATTAAACTTGAATTATTAGTTCTTGTCAATAATTGAAGAAATGAAAGTAAGGGATTTAAACTCCAAGTCTTAAATTAAATAAAATGATCAGGCTGGAATCAGAAGTGTCTGAGATCTGAAATAGTGTGTAGAAAGAACTATAATATATAAATATAGTTCTTTTTACACACTATCTAATATTGTATACAGTTATAATATAGGCTTTGCTTTAGTATTAAAGTATAATAATAAGTATTAAAGTATAATAATATAGATCAATTTACAATAAGGTAGTGCCTCTATAGGCCACTCCTCCCCCATACTACGAGTGAAAGGGAAAATGTAAAGACTACCATTAAAGCAGCCCAAGCGAGACTTACTATATCCATGTAAATTATGTCTCCTATCTCTATCAAGGAATGATTCCACTATGATTATTGATCAATAATCATAGTGGAATCAACGGCACAGAGTCAAAATAGGATTTTGATTTAAAGCGGTTGATGAACTAATCCAATGAAGCTAATCGTAACAAATTCTAAAATTATTGGATTTTCAGTAGAAGCAGGAAGTATTAAGCACAAATACGATACATACAGCCTTTCTTTGAAAATATCAATATAAAAGGAGTCCTTCTAATGGAAAAGATGTAGGAATAGTAAGACCTATTGTTTCTTTTGTTACCTTTTTGATAAGCAAAATACAAAAAAAATATATATATATATATATATAGATATACCATAAAGATAGATAACTATCTATCGAGTCCCTCTATTTCCTATTTTTTTGATTCATCAATTGAATCGCCCGAACCAATCATTAAATTAATAAGTGAAGCAACCTTAACTTATTAATTTAATGATTGGTACGGTGTGGCCCCACCAAAAATCCAGATGCTGAGAAAAAAATTTACAGTCTTTTGTCTTTTGTAGAACCTACGGATTCTAAAAATAAAGTATCAACATGCCTAAGTTTTTGCGTCTGCTTCTGCGAAGCAAGAATTAGTCAAGTTAGATTAGCAGAATAATAAATCCCAATTTGTTAATCAGGCGACACCCAGATTTGAACTGGGGATAAAGGATTTGCAGTCCCCCGCCTTACCGCTTGGCCATGCCGCCAAATCTGATCCAAAATATGGATGGATTATCTATACTCTATTACTATAAGTACTAATTTAAGCACTAATTTAGTTTAGTAATTCTCTTTTTTTTTTTCATTTCAATAAAAAGGGGGGAGATTTCCAGTCATAGATTTAAAAATTAAGGGCAGTAACCATTTACCTATTTACTTTGAATTAGTGAATGGTTATTAATTCAATTTGTATCTCAAAGTGTTTGTTTCCTAAATGGCATAAGAAAAGCAAATTGATTTACGATTAATCAGTATCAATTATTTTCAATCTCAATTATAAATTATAACACCATATATGTGTATATGTAAACCCTAGAACAGAAATTGTTACACAGAACAGATACCAAGTTGGGTCTCTCTCTTATCTTATGCGCATATCCCTATAGAGAATCAGCGTGTTTGAATTTGAAATTTAATCTATTTTTAATTCTATTTTTCTTTGGAATCCTATAATATATAGAATAGATATTATAGAATAGGAAAGAAAAGTGGATTGAATCGTAAATCCATTTATTTTATTTATTTTTTTGGTACCCCATCTGATCATAATATCATAATAATAGGCAGAAATTGGATCCATTTTGATATTCTATACAAGACTCCATAAGTGTAATCTAAGTAGGTAGTAGAATCTTTTTTTTTTTCAGGTTTGTACCTGTCGCAAATTTGAA